CGCGAGAGGTAGAAAGAATTACAACCCCCATCCCACCTAAAATTCTAGGAATTCTTTGATAGTTAGAATAGATTCGTAGACCCGGCCGACTGATCCGTTTTAAATTTAAAAGATTTCTATAAGTCCTTTTCCTATTCCTTCTATGTCGTAGGGTTAAAACCAAAAAATAGTTGTTGTTTTCTCGATGTTTTCTCACGTTTTCGATAAAACCCTCTCGTAAAAGTATTTTAACAATACTTTGGCTGATATTAGTCGATGCTACTCGAACCACGCTTTTTCTATACATATCGGCATTTCGTATAGAGGTTATTATGTCAGCAATAGTATCACTACCCATGATTAATTAAAATTATTGGTGCCTCCAAATTTGGATATAATCAACATGTTTTTCTTTTTTTTTTTTTTTACGTATTTATTTATGTACGTATTTGTTTATGAATATTAATTTTGAAAGGTATATACGTGAGACAAAATCTACTAAATTAATCTGAATCTATTTCTTTTAAATACCCTACTATAACCATATCGCGGTCTCATTTTATAATACCTCGGGAGCTAATGAAACTATTTTAGTAAAATTGAACTGTCTCAATTCTCGGGCAATCGCACCAAAAACTCGAGTTCCTTTTGGATTTCCTTCTTGATCAATCACAACTGCAGCATTGTCATCATATCGTATTATCATACCGTTGTCACGTTTAAGTTCTTTACAAGTACGGACAATTACAGCTCTGACTACTTCTGATCTTTCTAGAGGCATGTTTGGAACTGCGTCTTTGATCACAGCAACAATAACGTCACCAATATGAGCATATCGACGATTGCTAGCTCCTATGATTCGAATACACATCAATTTTCGAGCCCCGCTGTTATCTGCTACATTCAAATGGGTCTGAGGTTGAATCATATCATTTTTTATCTGTTTTTTACAATACAAAGGTCGAAGAAAAAAAGAAATATTTTTTGTCAAAAAAAAAAAAAGAAACCTGCACCCGCGATTTTTGAGGCCAATTTCTTTTTTATCCCGAAATTATGAATTGAGCTCGTATAGGCATTTTTGACGCTGCTATTGAAATAGCCCTTCTGGCTATATTTTCTGTTACTCCACCCATTTCATAAAGGATTCGACCTGGTTTAACAACAGCTACCCAATATTCGGGAGAGCCTTTACCTGAACCCATACGTGTTTCTGCGGGTCTTACTGTAACCGGTTTATCCGGAAATATACGGACCCATATTTTTCCACCGCGACGTGCATTTCGTGTCATTGCTCGTCGACCTGCTTCTATTTGTCTAGATGTGATCCAAGCGGGTTCAAGTGCCTGAAGAGCGTATTTACCAAAACAAATAGCATTACCTCGAGAAGATATTCCCTTCATTCTTCCTCTATGTTGTTTACGGAATCTGGTTCTTTTGGGGTTATAGTTGATGGTTTGTTTTGAATTCCATCTCTACTACAGAACCGGACGTGAGAGTTTCTTCTCATCCAGCTCCTCGCGAATAAAATCAATTCTAATTAAAGATTTTTAATTCAATTCAGATATAATATAATTTGAATTAAGATATACATGTATTTAAGTAAGTAATATACTGAATCATGGATTTTATTTAATCTAGATCAAATAAAATCTATTATATATAAATTTGTATATCTTGTTTGTATTTGTATAGATAACAAATAACTAAATATATAAAATAACTCTTTTTTCTTATATTTATCTATATCTATTTTAGAATGTTAAAACGAATCTTTCTTTTGTTTTATTCTTTATCGTATTGAATTGACCCAAATTTAGCAATCCAAGAAAATAAAGTTTTCGCGGGCGAATATTTACTCTTTCCATTTCTATTTCCGTTCTATCATTCTATCATTAGTTCATAACTTTTCCGAATAGATGAATTGGTCTCTGGCCGGTTCCGCCATCCCGATCAATGAATCATTCGAATGAATTTTCACTAGAATCTTTTGAATTCACAGGTTCCATCGTTCCCATCGCTTCTTACTTAATGGTTAGGTCTGAATTATACAATGGAGCTATTAGTTCTTGAGTCAATATTCTTAGTCTTTATTAGCTCGAAGCTCTTTATTTTTTGTTCGATGAGCAGATCCGTTTAATGAGGAATCCGTATTGATGCTTTATTACACAGATTTTTTCTGAGATGACTCATAGACCTTACATATTGGAATTATATATCATTAATATACTTTTTCTTTCTTTCTCTCATCCTTCCTTTTATCCATACCCTTTCTTTTTTATTTCGATTGACGACTTAGAAGCAGAATTTTTTAATAAAAAAAGATTTCAGTTGCTACAACAATATGAACAATATATCATATCTTGACTGGTTCTTTGGATCCAGATAATACGAAGTGATGAGTTGGTTATTACTTCTATAGTTATAGTTATTTGTTTATACTATGGGGCTTATTTTTATACTAAACCTAAAAAAACCAACGAGTCACACACTAAGCATAGCAATTTTATCAAAAGATTAATTG